GGGAGTGTGATTAGCTGATGGTTGAGCGGTGGGTATACGAAATTGTTGCTTGTGTTACCATTATTTAGTACTGGAGTTTCCCTAATAAATTTAAGTTGTTTTGTATATGTTTGTATATATATATCGTCGGGAATGTGTGGGGCGAGTAATGGAACTCTTGAGGTACATTGGGTAATAAAGATTTATGTCATGTGGTGCATTGATGTTGTGGTCTTAAGTAGGGGGAAGTTTACTGGATTGGTTTGATGAGGCGCAGGGGTTGCGCTTGGTGGTTTTTGTTTTTGTTGCATGTCCTGTGAGCATTCACTGAATAACCCCATTTAACCCGGAGGGTGGAGGTGACATTAACTGAATGTGGTCAAAGTGCATCAGTGTCAGAATGATTCCCCATATACGCCAACCGTCTCATTGAGGGACCCTTGAAATATAGGATAGACCGTGAGGCAGGTGTGTCCAGGCTTAGATTGTGGGACCACCGAAGTCACTGGGAAGGGCCACCTGTGAGGTAACCCCGGAAAAAATAAAAGGAACCAGAGGCGCCAAAAAGCTGGAAGATGCCGCGATTACGCATTGAAATGGTGAAAGTACTGCACAGATGCCACTTTGAGGGCAGTAGGAGTGAGTGAACCCAATTGATGGCCCTGACCGAGGAACCAGAGGCGCAAAAATGTGAGGAGGGCGAGGGGTTTAGGGGGAACGTATGGGCCTGAAGCTAGTCATACCGGACATTATATGCAGCGGGTTGCTGATTTCACGTGAGGTGTACGACTAATAAATCCATCTGATACGAACTGCATGAGATATGTGGTAGGGAGTTGTTGTTATGTGTATGTCCTGGGAGCATTCATTTAAATGGTGGTCTTGTGTGTGTTGGAGCGTGGTTGTAGGGGGTTGGTTGGTTAGTCTTGGAGCATTCATGTTTAGGTGTTTGGTAGAGGAGTGCTGTTAGGGTTTGATGTCCGTTTGCATGTTATGGGTTTAGTACTTGCTTGTGGGCTAAGTCCGTGCGTAACGCGTATTACTGGGACCATAGTAGTATGTATGGGGAATATAAATCTATGCACGAATATGCATAGCCAAATACCCCATGCCCGGGGGGGGAAGGGGGGGGGGCTAAGCATATGTGGCATAGATGCGGTAGTTGGTGGGGTTGGTTTGTTCCTGTAGTTGAAAACAATAGCGGCTTTTCGAGCCGTAGGTCTCGGGTAGTGGCCGAGCAGGAATAATGGCTTATTTTATGTTTTTCTTAGGGATTTGCTTTGCAGTGGGTGTTTTGGGTGTGGCGTCGAATCCTTCGCCATATTATGGGGTTGTTGGTTTGGTGTTAGCGTCTGTGGCAGGGTGTGGATGGTTGTTAGGTCTTGGGGTCTCGTTTGTGGCTTTGGTGTTGTTTATGGTGTATCTCGGGGGTATGTTGGTGGTGTTTGTTTACTCAGTAGCTTTAGCAGCGGAACCTTTCCCTGAGGCTTGGGGAGATTGACGGGTGATTGGGTATGCGGCGGCGTTTGTGGCGGTTGTTTTCGTGGGGCTGGTGTTTGGGGGGTTTATAGGGTCTTGGAAGTTTGGGGTAGTTACTGTGAATAATGTTGGGCTGTCTGTCATTCGATTGGATTTTAGTGGGGTTTCCATGTTTTATTCGCATGGGGCGGGTATGTTTTTAGTGGCGGGTTGAGGGCTGTTGTTGACCTTGTTTGTTGTGTTGGAGCTTGTGCGGGGGTTGTCGCGGGGTGCTATTCGGGCGGTTTAGGGGTTGGATCAGAGAATAGTTTATTGAAAATACCAGCTTTGGGAGCTGGAGATAAAGGTTTGAGTCCTTTTTTTCTGAGTCTTCGGGTACTCTAAGAAGTGGTGAGTCTTCAATCTTTGGTTTACAAGACCAATGTTTTTATAAACTATTAGAGTATTTAGCAGTTAAGTATTTTGTTCTCTAGGGCGCTTACAGCGGGGAAGAGGAATAGGATGATGGTGAAGTAGGCGATTGAGGCGAGTTGGCCAATAATGATGAATGGGTGTTCGACGGGTTGGCTTCCTACTCATGTTAAGATAAGGAGATCGGCTACTAGTACTCAGAATAGGAGTTGAGAGAGCGGTCGGAATGTTATTGCTCGCTGTTTTGACTTGTGTAGGAAGGGGATTAGGAAGAGGATTAGTACGGAGGCGGCTAGGGCTAGTACACCTCCCAGTTTGTTTGGGATTGAGCGTAGGATGGCGTAGGCGAATAGGAAGTATCATTCTGGTTTGATGTGTGGTGGGGTTACTAGGGGGTTTGCGGGGGTGAAGTTTTCTGGGTCCCCTAGGAGATTGGGTGAGAATAGGGCTAGGGCTATTAGGGGTGTGATTATTAGGGTGAGCCCTAGAATATCTTTGAGGGAGAAGTAGGGGTGGAATGGGATTTTGTCGCAGTCTGATACGATTCCTAGTGGGTTATTTGAGCCGGATTCGTGCAGGAAGGTTAGATGGACTAGGGTGATTCCTGCAATTAGGAAAGGCAGTAGGAAATGGATGGCGAAAAATCGAGTTAGGGTTGGGTTGTCTACTGAGAACCCCCCTCAGGCTCATTCTACTAGGGTTTGTCCGATGTATGGAATGGCTGAAAATAGGTTGGTGATCACGGTGGCCCCTCAGAATGATATTTGTCCTCATGGTAGGACGTATCCTACGAAAGCAGTTGCTATGAGGGTGAGCAAGAGGATTACCCCTGTGTTTCAGGTTTCTTTGTATAGGTAGGAGCCGTAGTAGAGACCTCGTCCGATGTGTAAGTAGATGCAGATAAAGAAGAATGAGGCACCGTTAGCATGGAGGTTGCGGATGAGCCATCCGTATTGGACGTCTCGGCATGTGTGGGCGACTGAGGAGAAGGCGAGTGAGGTGTCTGCAGTGTAGTGCATGGCTAGTAGGAGGCCTGTTAGAATTTGTGTGGCTAGGCAGATGGCCAGTAGAGAGCCGAAGTTTCATCAGGCAGAAATATTAGAGGGGGCAGGCAGGTCGATTAGGGAGTCGTTGACTATTTTTAGTAGGGGGTGAGATTTGCGGATGTTGGGGGCCATTAGTGGGTCTGTGTGTTGCTAGGATTATTACTAGGATAGAGAGGGCAAAGGATCCTAGGTAGGCTTTAATTAATCCTGTGTGTATTGAAGTTGCGGTTTTGCTTGCGGCTACTTGCAGGTCAGCAAGGCCCTCTGGTCCTATTTTTTTAAGTCAGGAGAGGTCGATTAGGTGTAGGGCGATGTTTTGTCCCTTTTCTAGTAGGTTTTTGGATAAGAATCGGTGTACTAGGGGGTTGAAGTATCCTAATATAGAGGAGAAGTTTATAAGGGGATTTGGTTTGGGGTGGGTGAGGGCATGTGTTATGTTCGAAAGTTCTAGGGCTAGGATGATTCCCAGGACTGTCATTAGGATGGCAGCGGTTTTGGTGATAAGTGGCATGGTTATTGGGGGTGTTTTAGCCGGTGTGATGAAGGAGGTAATGATTATTCCTGCTATAATGCTGCCTAGAGCGAGTCGGGTTAGGGGAGCGGTGATTAGTGGGTTGTTTTCGTTTATTGATGTTATTGGGGCGATTCGGGTCCGTCCGGCTTGGACTAGAATGGTCATGCGGATGCTGTAGGTTGCGGTGAATGCTGTGGCTAGAAGGGTTAGGAGTAGGGCTCAAGTGTTTAGGTAGGATGTGTTTAGGCTTTCGATGATGAGGTCTTTTGAGTAGAATCCGGCTAGGAATGGGGTTCCTATTAGTGCCAGGTTTCCGATAGTTAGGCAGGAGGTGGTGACTGGGAGTGTTTTTTGTAAGCCGCCCATTTTTCGGATATCCTGCTCTCCGTTTAGGTTGTGGATAATGGACCCGGAGCATAGGAATAGTATGGCTTTAAAGAAGGCGTGGGTTGAGATATGTAAGAACGCTAGTTGTGGAAGGTTTAGTCCAATGGTGACTATTATTAGTCCGAGTTGGCTGGATGTTGAGAAAGCAATGATTTTCTTGATGTCATTTTGGGTCAGGGCGCATGTGGCGGCAAATAGGGTTGATAGGGCGCCCAAGCATAGGCAGGCAGTTAGGGCTGTTTGGTTGGTGGCTAGTAGGGGGTGCATGCGGATAAGTAAGAAGATTCCGGCTACCACTATGGTGCTGGAGTGCAGTAGGGCCGATACTGGGGTGGGGCCCTCCATTGCCGCGGGCAGTCATGGGTGGAGCCCAAATTGGGCGGATTTTCCTGCAGCTGCGAGGATTAATCCCATGAGGGGGAGGGTTGGGGTTTGGTGGGGGTGTACGGCTTGTTGGATTTCTCAGGTGTTGAAGGTTGAGGCTAGTCATGCTATGCTTAAGATCAGTCCAATGTCTCCGATTCGGTTGTAGATTACGGCTTGTAGGGCAGCGGTGTTGGCTTCTGCTCGGCCCTGTCATCAGCCAATGAGGAGGAAGGATATAATTCCTACTCCTTCTCAGCCAATAAATAGGAGGAATATGTTGTTCGTGGTTGTTAGGAGAAGTATGGCAATTAGGAACGTTAGTAGGTAGGTAAAGAATTTTGTTACGTATGGTTCTGAGGCTATGTATCATATAGCGAATTGTAGGATTGATCATGTCACAAATAGGGCGATTGGAAGAAATATTATTGAGTATTGGTCTATTTTTAGGCTTAGAGGGATTTTGAAGTTTATGATGAACTTTCATTCTCAGTGGCAAGTGACAGATTCTACTCCGGAGTAAATGAATGTGGTTGTTGGGGCTAGGCTAATTAGGAATGCAGTTTTGACAGTGCGGGTGATAGTTGACGGGGTGTTTTTAAAGTTTTTAAATAGGAACGGTAGAACGATTGGGGTTAAGAGGACAGTTAGTGTGAGTAGTGTGAGGGAGTTGATTAGTAGTGTGGGGTTCACTGCTTTTACTTGGAGTTGCACCAAGATGGGTGGTTCCTAAGACCAGTGGATTACTGTTATCCTTTAAAAGCAAGGGGGCTGAGGTTTTAGGCTCAGATGCAAGAATTAGCAGTTCTTGTTGGTTAGACCCTCCCCTCGGCAGGTAAGAAGGTTTGAACTTCTATTTTTAGAATCACAATCTAATGTTTGGTTTAAACTATACTTGCACGAAGGAATTCCGGAGATCAGTTCGGGTTTGAGGATTAAGAGGAACATTGGGATAATGTGGAGCGTTATGAGTAGGTGCTCTCGTGTAGTTGAGTTTTGGATAGATGTAATGTGGGAAGGGATAGGGCCTCGTTGGGTTATTAGCAGTATAAATAGGGTATAGGAGGCAGTTAGTAGGGTTGCAATTCCTGTTAGGATGATTGTGAACGCGGATCAGTTGAATAGGGTAACTATAATAGTTAGTTCTGCTATGAGGTTTGTTGTTGGGGGTAGGGCTATGTTCGTCAGGTTGGCTAGCAATCATCAGGTGGCTATGAGTGGTAGGAGGGGTTGAAGGCCTCGCGTGAGTAGTAGAATGCGGCTGTGTGTTCGTTCGTAGTTTGTGTTGGCTAGGCAGAATAGTATGGAGGAGGTTAGTCCGTGGGAAATTATTAGGATTATTGCCCCTGAGAATGATCAGTGGGTTTGGATTATTCCTGCGGCGATGACTAATCCTATGTGGCTGACAGATGAATAGGCGATTAGTGATTTTAGGTCTGTTTGTCGTAGGCAAATTGAGCTAGTTATTAAGGCGCCTCATAGGGCTAGGGTTAGGAAGGGGTAGTGTAGGAGGTTAGATAGTGGCCCCATTAGTAGAGTGACCCGTATGATCCCGTATCCTCCTAGTTTTAGTAGTAAGGCGGCAAGGAGTATTGAGCCTGCAATGGGTGCCTCTACGTGGGCTTTTGGTAGTCAGAGGTGTAGGCCGTATAGTGGAGCTTTTACTATGAATGCTATAAGTAGTGCTAGACCCGACAGTATCCCTGTTCATGAGGTGGATAGGGTTGGGTGGGTTAGCTCTAGGGTTGGTAGGTGCAGGGTGCCGATTTTTACGTACAGGTGTATGATTGTGATTAGTAGGGGTAGTGAGCTTACTAATGTGTAGAATAGTAGGTAGATGCCGGCGCTTAGACGTTCTGGCTGATTTCCTCATCGTGTGATTAGGATTAGGGTGGGGATAAGAGTTGCTTCGAATGAGATATAGAATAGCGCTAGTTCTGTGGTAGAGAAAGCTAATAGGATGAATGGTTGGACTGTGATTAGGGTTGAGATAAAGATTCGCTTACGTGGTAGTGGTTCTTGTTGTAGGTGGTTTTGGCTCGCTATGATTATGAGTGGGAGCAGTCAGCAGGATAATACTAGGAGGGGGGACGAGATTTGGTCAATGCCTGTTCAGTCGGACAGGAATTTGTACGGGTAGTAGGTTGGGATTAGTCACTGGAGGCTTAGGGCGGCGATTAGGAGGCTGTATAGGGTAGTGTTGGTTCATAGGAATTTTGGTGGAGATAGCAAGGCCGTTGGAAGAAGTATGATTGTTGGTAAGATGATTTTTAGCATTGTAGAAGATTTAGGTTATGTAAGTGGTCGGAGCCATGAGTGCGTGTGGAGGCCACTAGGATGGCTAGGCCTGTGCCTGCTTCACATGCTGAGAAGGTTAGTATGAGAATTGGTACCATGGTGAATGAGGGGGTTTGGGTTTCAATGGATCATATTGACAGGCCCACAAATATTGATAGTATTATGCTTTCAAGGCATAGTAGGGCGGACACTAGGTGGGTCCGATGGAAGGCTAGCCCCAGTCCGCTGAAAACGAAGGCTGAGTAAAAACTTAGGTGTAGGGGTGACATAAGAAAGTTACAGGGTTGGCTGTAATCTGCTGGGTCGAAACCAGCTGTCTTTCTGGTTAGACTAACTTTCTGTTACTCTGCTCATTCTAGGCCCCCTTGAATCCATTCGTAGGCCAGTCCTAGTGTTAGAAGAAGGAGGATGGCCACGGTTCAGGCGAGGGTCAGTAGGGGAGATTGGAGTTGGATAGCTCATGGTAGTGGGAGGAGGAGGGCGATTTCTAGGTCGAATAGGAGGAAGAGGATAGCTACTAGGAAGAATCGGATTGAGAATGGTAGGCGAGCAGATCCAAGTGGATCAAATCCGCATTCGTATGGTGATAGTTTCTCTGAGTCTGGGGCTATTTGGGCGAGTCAGAAATTTAGTGCGATTAGGATGGCACTTAGGACCGATGATAGGGCGAATATGAATATGAGTATGTTCATTGCTCTTCTCTGGATTTCGACCAGATTCTAGAGATTGGAAGTCAATTGTAATTAGTATACTAGAAGAGCAAGATCCTCATCAGTAGATGGTTATGTAGAGGAATAATCAGATGACGTCTACGAAGTGCCAGTATCAGGCTGCCGCCTCGAATCCGAAGTGATGGCCCGATGTGAAGTGGAATTTAATTAATCGGAGGAGGCAGACAGTTAGGAAGGAGGATCCGATGATTACGTGAAGTCCGTGGAACCCGGTAGCAACAAAGAAAGTGGATCCGTAAACGCTATCAGCGATTGAGAATGGGGCTTCATGGTATTCTATCGCTTGTAGGGCTGTGAAGTAAAACCCTAGGAGGATTGTTAGTGTTAAGGCGTGGATGGCGTGTTTTCGATTTCCCTCTGTGATGCTGTGGTGGGCCCATGTCACGGTGACGCCTGAGGCTAATAGGATGGCTGTGTTTAGTAGGGGGACCTCTATTGGGTTGAGTGGTTTAATTCCTGTTGGGGGTCATTGGCCTCCCAGTTCTGGGGTTGGGGCCAGGCTTGAGTGGAAGAATGCTCAGAAGAATCCTAGGAAAAAGAATGCTTCGGATGTGATGAAGAGGATTATGCCGTATCGTAGGCCCTTTTGGACTGTGGGGGTGTGATGGCCTTGGAAGGTGCTTTCTCGTACAATGTCTCGCCATCATTGGAGTATGACAAGGAGTATTGAGAGGAGGCCGAGGGCTAATAGTATGGATGAGTTATAGTGGAATCATATGATTAGCCCTGAGGTTGTGAGTAGGGCAGCGGCCGCTCCGAAGATTGGTCATGGGCTTGGGTCTACTATATGGTAGGAGTGCGCTTGGTGTGCCATTAAATGTTTTCTTGTAAGTATAGGCTTAGGAGGAGGACAAAGACGTAGGCCTGGATTATGGCTACTGCTACTTCTAGAATGGTGAGGAGTAGTAGGATGATTATTGTTAGGGCGGATACAGCGGGAAGGGTGGGTGCGAGGGCAATGGAGGCTGTGGAGATGAGTTGGATTAGTAGGTGCCCTGCTGTGAGGTTAGCTGTAAGGCGGACCCCAAGGGCTAGGGGACGGATTAGTAGGCTAGTCGTTTCGATTAGGATTAGTGCTGGGATTAAGGGCGTTGGAGTGCCTTCAGGTAATAAGTGGGCTAAAGAGGCTGATGGTTGATTTCGCAGGCCTGTTAGTAGTGTGGCAAGTCATAATGGAAAGGCTAAGGCTATGTTCATAGATAGCTGGGTGGTTGGGGTAAATGTGTACGGAAGGAGGCCTAGAAGGTTGATTGTGAGGAGTATGATTATTAGCGATGTAAGTATTATGGCCCATTTGTGGCCGCTTTTGTTAAGTGGGACTATTAACTGTTTTGTGATTAGGTGCAGTAGTCATGTTTGTAGGGTAGATAGACGGTTGTTGATTCACCGGTTGTTTGGGGATGGGAATAGTAGGGCTGGGAAGAGCAGGGACAGCAAGATTAGAGGGATACCGAGTAAATGGGGGCTAGAGAATTGGTCAAAGAAGCTTAGGTTCATGGTCAGGGTCATGGTGTAGGTTTGGTGGTGAGTGAGGTTTTACTTGATGGGGGGTTTGTTATGGTGAAGGCTAGCAGTTTTGGTTGAATTAAAAGTGCTAGGGTTAGTCAGGTTATGATTATGATTGAGAATCATGGTGCAGGGTTGAGTTGTGGCATATCATTAAGGAGGGGGTCCCCCTCTTTGGCTAGCTTAAAAGGCTAGTGCTGTTGCATAGCTTCTTAATGATTAGGATGATGATAGGAGGGATGATCAGGCTTCGAAGTATGGGAGTGGGGTTGATTCTACCACGATGGGCATGTAGCTGTGGTTGGCTCCGCAGATTTCTGAGCATTGTCCGTAAAAAATCCCAGGTCGGGTGGCGATAAATGAAGTTTGGTTTAGTCGGCCTGGGATTGCGTCTGTTTTAACTCCGAGTGTTGGGACTGCTCAGGAGTGAAGTACGTCCCCTGCAGTGATGATTACGCGGATGGGGGATTCTATTGGGACAACCACGCGGTGGTCAACTTCTAGTAATCGGAAGTGGCCGCCTGGTAGGTCTGTGGTGGGTACTATGTAGGAGTCGAATGATAGGTCTTTGAAGTCCGTGTACTCGTAGCTTCAATATCATTGGTGACCGATGGCTTTTAGTGTGAGGTCTGGTTCGTCGATTTCGTCTATCATGTAGAGGATTTGCAGGGATGGTAGGGCGAGGAGTACCAGGACGATAGCAGGTAGGATAGTCCAGATTAATTCTACTTCTTGGGCGTCTACGGCGTTGGATGAGAGTTTTTCTGTCAGCATATGGGCTAGGAGGTATAGAACTAGGCTGCAGATAGCCAGGGCAACGATTAGAGCATGGTCGTGGAATTCGACAAGTTCTTCTATAATTGGGGATGAGGCGTCTTGGAATCCTAGTTGGGAATGATTGGCCACATGAGATGTACAGGGTTTTCACCTGTGATTTAGTCTTGACAAGGCTATGTAATTGGTTTACTAACGTCCCATAAGAAAGAAGCATTAGTGGTTAATGCAGCTGGCTTGAAACCAGTGTATGAGGGTTCGATTCCTTCCTTTCTTGTACTTGGACGAAAGCCGGTTCCTCGAAAGTGTGATATGGGGGAGGGCAGCCGTGGATTCATTCAATGTTTGTGGCGGTTAGTTCTGGTTGTAGGACTTTTCGTTTAGCTGAGAAGGCTTCTCAAATGATGAATATTAGTATGATTACAGCTACCATTGAGATTAGGGAGCCAATGGAGGATACGGTGTTTCATAGTGTGTAGGCGTCGGGGTAGTCCGAGTATCGTCGGGGCATTCCTGCTAGGCCTAGGAAGTGTTGGGGGAAGAACGTGAGGTTTACTCCTGTGAACATAACTCCGAAGTGGGCTTTTGCTCATGTTTGGTGTAAGGTAAATCCGGTTAGGAGTGGGAATCAGTGGGTAAATCCTGCTAGAATGGCGAAGACGGCGCCTATAGATAGAACGTAGTGGAAGTGAGCGACTACGTAGTATGTGTCGTGCAGGGCGATGTCTAGAGATGAGTTTGCAAGGACGATTCCTGTTAATCCTCCAATGGTAAACAGGAAGATGAACCCTAGGGCTCATAGCATTGGGGGGTCTCACTTGATCGTTCCTCCGTGTAGGGTGGCTAGTCAGCTAAATACTTTGATTCCAGTGGGAATGGCAATGATTATAGTAGCTGATGTAAAGTAGGCTCGAGTATCAACGTCCATTCCTACTGTGAATATGTGGTGGGCTCAGACGATAAACCCTAGGAAGCCGATGGATAGTATGGCTCAGACTATTCCTATGTAGCCGAAGGGTTCTTTTTTGCCTGAGTAGTATGTGACTACATGTGAAATGATTCCGAATCCGGGTAGGATTAGGATGTAGACTTCTGGGTGTCCGAAAAATCAGAACAAGTGTTGATACAGGATTGGGTCTCCTCCTCCGGCGGGGTCGAAGAATGTGGTGTTTAGGTTTCGGTCGGTTAATAGCATTGTGATACCTGCGGCAAGCACAGGGAGTGATAGAAGGAGTAGGATGGCGGTAATTAGGACGGATCAGACGAATAGTGGAGTTTGGTATTGTGAGAGTGCGGGGGGTTTTATGTTGATGGCTGTGGTAATGAAGTTGATGGCTCCAAGGATGGAGGAGATGCCAGCTAAGTGAAGTGAGAAAATGGCCAGGTCTACTGAAGCTCCAGCGTGGGCTAGGTTGCCTGCTAGGGGTGGGTAGACGGTTCAACCTGTACCGGCGCCAGCTTCTACGGTGGATGAGGCTAGTAGCAGGAGAAATGATGGTGGGAGGAGTCAAAAGCTTATGTTATTCATTCGTGGGAATGCTATGTCGGGGGCGCCGATTATAAGGGGGACCAGTCAGTTACCAAATCCCCCGATCATAATGGGCATGACTATGAAGAAGATTATTACGAAGGCGTGAGCGGTGACGACTACATTGTAGATCTGGTCGTCACCAAGGAGAGTTCCTGGTTGTCCCAGTTCTGCGCGGATTAACAGGCTGAGTGCGGTGCCAACTATTCCTGCTCATGCCCCGAAGATAAGGTATAGGGTGCCGATATCTTTATGGTTAGTGGAAAATAGTCATCGGTTGATGAAGGTCACGGGTAAGATGGCTGAATGTTAAAGCGTTAGGCTGTAGTCCTTTTTACAGAGGTTTAATTCCTCTTCTTATCGACCCTGTAGTGAAATTCATGTTGAGTTGCAAGCTCATCGATGCGTACTGAGGTGCGTCAGGGTCTTTATAGGCAGAAGCCAATTGGCTTGGGCGTCTAGCTGTTAACTAGAATGTTGCGGGATCGAAGCCCGCCTGTCTAGGGGAGGCTTTAGCTTAATTAAAGTGTCTGATTTGCATTCAGAAGATACAGGTTAATGTCTTGTAAGTCTTAATATGCCAGAAACTAAGAGGGTTTAACTCTTATTTAAGGCTTTGAAGGCCTTCGGTTTGGGGGGGTTATCCTAAGTTTCTAGACAATGGCGTGTATTATGGGGGAGAGGGGAAGTAGGAGAATTGATAGTGAGGCAAGGACTGCGGTAGGTGTGCTTGGGGTTTTGCTAGTGTATCATTGCTTTATGTGGTTGGAGGAGTTAGGGGGAAGAGTAATTGTTGAGTGGTATGCGAGGCGTAGGTAGAAGAAGAGGCTGAGTAGTGATAGCATGGCGATTGCCATGGCTGCTGGTGTTATTTCTTGTTTAGTCAGTTCTTGGATAATGAATCATTTTGGTATAAAGCCTGTTAGTGGGGGAAGGCCGGCTAGGGATAAAAGTATTAGTATTAGGGTGGCGTTCAGTACTGGGGTTTTTGTCCATGAGGTTAGGATTATAGTTAAGTTGAGGGCTTTGATTTTGTTAAGGGCCATGAATACGGCTGATGTTATGATTGCGTAGAGGTAGAAGGTAAGTAGGGCTAGTTTAGGGCTGTAAACTAGGATAATGGCGATTCAGCCTAAGTGGGAAATGGATGAGAAGGCTAGGATTTTGCGTGTTTGTGTTTGGTTTAGTCCTATTCAGCCTCCCAGCGCTGTTGAGGCTAGTGCTATAGTGGTGAGTAGGGCTGGGTTGAGGGATTTGGATGTTAGCAGGAGTAGGGTTAGAGGGGGGAATTTTATGAGGGTTGAGAGTAGGAGGGCTGTTATTAGTGGGGATCCCTGTAGTACTTCTGGAAATCAGAAGTGGAATGGGACCAGGCCTAATTTGATAGCGATTGCTGCTGTTAATAGTAGGCAGGAGGTTGGGTGGTTTATTTGTGTAATGTCTCACTGGCCGGTGGCCCAGGCATTGGTTATGCTGGAGAATAACACTAGGGCGGAGGCAGCCGCTTGAGTTAGGAAATATTTTGTTGCGGCTTCTACTGCTCGTGGGTGATGGGATTTGGCAATTAGGGGGATAATGGCTAGTGTATTGATCTCCAGCCCGGTTCAAGCTAGGATTCAGTGGTTGCTGGAGATTGTGATTGTTGTACCTAGGATGAGGCTGAAGGTTATAATTGGGGTTGCGTAAGGGTTCATTAGTAGGGGAGGGGGTTGAACCATCATTTTCGGGGTATGGGCCCGATAGCTTGATTAGCTGACCCTACTAGAAAATAATATAAGGGGAGTATGGAGAGCTTTGATTTCTCCTGTGTAGGTTCAATTCCTACTTTTCTAAGGTCGACAGGAAATGAGAGGGCTGTTATACCTCTATGTTCACTTTATCATAGTGACCCTTTGGAGTTCAGGCACATTTCCTCATGTAAGGAGGTAGGCCTGCATAGCAGATGGGTATGCTAGTGTGTCAGAGGCATAGAGCTAGTGTGAGGGGTAGGAAGTTTTTTCATAGCAGGTGTATCAGCTGGTCGTATCGAAATCGTGGGTATGAGGCTCGGATTCATAGGAAGCCAAAGGATAGTAGGAGGACCTTTGTAGCTAGAATGACGGGGAATAGTTCTGGGGGTGGTCCTAGGGCACTTGGGTTTAAGAATATAATGGCTGTGAGTGTGTTTATTAGTATGATGTTGGCGTATTCGGCTAGGAAGAATAGGGCGAAGGGCCCTGCGGCGTATTCGACGTTGAATCCTGAAACTAGTTCAGATTCGCCTTCTGTAAAGTCGAAAGGAGCTCGGTTTGTCTCTGCAAGAGTAGATACGTATCATATTATTGCCAGGGGTCATGAGGAAAAAATGAAGTATAGGGGCTCTTGTGCTACGGCAAAGGTGCTGAGAGTGTAGCCTCCGCTTAGTATGATCACTGATAGTAGGATAATGGCTAGTGTTACTTCGTATGAGATAGTCTGTGCTACTGCCCGCAGGGCTCCGATTAGTGCGTATTTGGAATTTGAGGCTCAGCCCGATCATAGGACTGAGTAGACGGCCAGGCTTGACATGGCTACTAGGAAGAGGACTCCTAGGTTTAGGTCTACCAAGGGGAATGGGAGTGGTAGGGGTGCTCAGGTGGTGAGAGCCAGGACAAGGGCTAGTATTGGCATTAGGATGAATAGTATTGGAGAGGAGGTGGAGGGTCGGATGGGCTCTTTGGTGAATAGTTTCAGCCCGTCCGCAAATGGTTGGAGCAGGCCAAAGGGCCCCACGATGTTAGGGCCTTTGCGAGATTGCATGTAGCTTAGGATTTTCCGCTCCACTAGGGTTATGAAGGCTACAGCAATTAGGATTGGGACGATATACAGGAGGGACATAATGAGGCAGGTTAGTATTGTCATTTGTACCATAGGCGGGGCTAGAGAGAGGATTTGAACCTCTGGGGAAAGGGCTTAAGCCTTTTGCACTTGCCGGGCTCTGCCACTCTAGCGGGTCCTTTTCTAGGATTGAAAGTGGTGGGTGGGGCCCTCTTCACGGTTCAGTTGGTTTCACCATTTAGAGGGGGGGGGCGTGCCTGTAGTATTGGCCCCACTTTCCCGGTCCTTTCGTACTGGGGAGAGTATCGCATAGATAGAAACCGACCTGGATTGCTCCGGTCTGAACTCAGATCACGTAGGACTGTTAATCGTTGAACAAACGAACCCTTAATAGCGGCTGCACCATTAGGATGTCCTGATCCAACATCGAGGTCGTAAACCCCCCTGTCGATATGGGCTCTTGAGGGGGATTGCGCTGTTATCCCTGGGGTAGCTTGGTCCATTAATCAATTATATTGGGTCTGGTCACTGTTAGCACTTTGAGGGGTAGCTCTAGGTAAAGAGGTGTGGTCCTGTTTTTGGAGGATTTGTTCTTCTCCAAGGTCGCCCCAACCGAAAAATATCGACCAGGCTCTGCGATAGTAGTGGCCCCAGTGGGGTTGGTTTGAGGTTCGCGGTGGTCGTTGATTTTTAAGTTCCACAGGGTCTTCTCGTCTTATGTTCACATCCCCGCTTTTGCACGGGGAGATCAATTTCACTGATTGTCCGTGAGAGACAGTTAAGACCTCGTTTAGCCATTCATACAAGTCTCGATTTATGGGACAATTGATTGCGCTACCTTTGCACGGTTAGGATACCGCGGCCGTTAAACCTAAGTCACCGGGCAGGCATCACCTTCAATACTTGTTTAATTTGCTGAAGGCTATGTTTTTGGTAAACAGTCGGGCCTTGTGATTTGCCGAGTTCCTTTCACAGATTTCAATCGTTCTTATGGGCGCTCCTGAGTCGGGTTAACAGGGTTGGTTAATACGTGGTCTTGTAGGAGTTTTTGTATTTGTCTAGGTCTGTTAATAATGTTTCCATGTAAGCTTGCGCCGTTAGAGGGGGTGTGGCCCCGAGTTACTTATTTTAGCATTAATTCTCCTATATTCATAGGTTGACCTGTTTGTGATAAGGGAATCCTCTTGTTTCGATATTTTTAGTGTCGGAGCTTTGACGCACTCTTTGTTGATGGCTGCTTTAGGGCCCACGGTAAGGTCGGTAGAAGGAGTTATCCGCTAGTCGAGGTTGTATCCTTTTTTAATGGAGCTGTCCCTCCATTAAATAGCTCTTAATCATCTCATTAGGGTTCGAGTGGTGTCCGGTAGGGAGGATTAAGGGGGAACTTAGATTCGTTTCACAGGTAACCAGCTATCACCCAGCTCGGTTGGCTTTTCACCTCTACTGACAAGTCATCCCACTCTTTTGCAACAGAGACGGGTTCGTTCTATTTAACTGCTTGAAAGTAGCTCGCTTGGGTTTCGGGGAGGCAAACTTTAGTTCACTTTGCTTGGTTGTTCTCGCTAAATCATGATGCAAAAGGTACAAGGGTTGATCTTTGCTGTCTTTCGCTTTGATTATTTCATTATTATTTCATCTTTCCCTTACGGTACTAGGATCTCTATCGCGTCGGAATGTCTTTTCTATCGCCTATACTAGGACTGTAAAATGCTTTAGTTTAGTCTGTTTAGTAAATTTTTTAGCTTTGGTGGTTATTTATGCGGTTGAGCTAGAGGGGGGGCTTCAAGACGATCTGGTTTAGCAGATATCTTTCAGGTGTAAGCTGAGTGCTTTGGATGTTATAGCTACGTCTTGTATATTCTAAGTACACCTTCCGGTACACTTACCTTGTTACGACTTACCTCATCTTTAGCGTGTTAATGGTATTAGTTATGTGGGATATAGCTTTTGAGGAGGGTGACGGGCGGTATGTACGTGCCCCAGGGCCGGCTTAAAGTAGGCTCTATTGTCCCACTTTACTGCTAAATCCTCCTTCCAGAAGCAATTTCAAACTTCTTTCCGTGTGCCCTATGTATAGGGAATGTAGCCCATTTCTTCCACTCCATAGGCTATACCTTGACCTGTCTTATTAGCGGGATGCTATTGTGTCCACTGTTGTGCTCTCATTCGAGGTGGGCTGGCGACGGCGGTATGTAGGCTGTGTTGGCAAGGGGTGGTTGGGTTAATCGTGGATTATCGATTGTAGAACAGGCTCCTCTAGGTGGGTTTGGGGCACCGCCAAGTCCTTAGAGTTTTAAGCGTTTGTGCTCGTAGTTCTCTGGCGGATACTTCGGTAAAGTAAGTATCAAGATTTAGGGCCAGGCATAGTGGGGTATCTAATCCCAGTTTGGGCCCTGGCTTTCGTGGGTTTAAATCAGTCGTTAGTTCCTAAGATCATCTTAATGGTGTGTTTAGGTGCATCTTGGGCTTATGACAGCTTAGTTGCATTTTGATCTTAGTTAGCTAGGATAGGCATTTTACCACTCTTTACGCCGGGTTTATTGGACGGTTGATTTGGGTTTCTTGTGTGACCGCGGTGGCTGGCACAAGATTTACCAACCCTTAAGGAAGTGAGTTGTTGCTATAACTAAGTCAAGTTTGCACTCATTGCTTAATGTTAACTACTGCTGAATACCCGTGGGGGCGTGGCTTAGCGAGGCGTCTTGGGCTACTACTTGGGTGTGCCTGATACCCGCTCCTCAAGGCCTAGGTGGTGAGTAGGTGGTCGAGGGCGTTTACACTGGGGCGCGGATACTTGCATGTATGAATTTAGCAAAAACCAACCGTAAGGTTAGGACTAAGTCTTTTGTCCGCAGGTACGTTTGTGTGCCGTCTTGGCAGCTTCAGTGCCATGCTTTATGTTAAGCTATGTGGAC